TCAATTTCGTGATCTATATCTTCAATTTTTGGAAACTTAGAAAGTTCTTCTATTAAACCCTGATCAATAAACCGATAAAACCCTTCAAATTGTATCTGATTAAATCCGGGTATTGTAGATGTTCCCTCTTTTCCATCCCCGAGCATCTTTTTTGAATTTCCCATTTATCCGTTTATTGAAAAAATCCCATCTCTCATTCTTCACCGAATCATATCCATAGAATTCGATCTAGCAATAATGGAATTTCTATTCTGTTTACTGAATCACATGAAATTTTATTCAACTCCACGATATATGGAATGTATGAAATACGTATGAACGGAGACTAGATTCAATTGGCATTTTTTATATGAAAGAGATCCAAATGGAACAGAATTGAGAAATACCACTGGAACTTATGGAGTTTTGTAAAGACTAGAAAAAAGTAATTTCATTTTCACCTATGATATTACATATTCCAATTCGATTGCATACCATAAAAAAATGTATCCACGCTTGGATCTGTTCGAGCAGATAAACATATAATAAATAGAAATTTTTTTTTTGAACCACTTTACTTTTCCATGTATTTTTATTTCATTGTTCAAAAAAATATTTGCAGAAAAGAGATTGATTTTTACCTATTTTGAATAGATATAGTTAGAATATCATTGAATTTAAGTTAGGTAAGAAAACTTGTTTTTTTTTTATTTATTAATTTTTTTTTATTATTAAAATAAAAAAGAATGCACAGATATATATGTCTCTTTTTCTTCTTTTATTGTGGTACAGTTCTATTTGGGACAGCACATGCTATGCTCTATCAAAAATGAAATTTTCTCTTCAATGTATTCAATCAAAAATTGAAATATAAAAATTTAGTGAGAATTACTCCTCAAAAGCATCCCTAGAGAGATAAAATACCCCATTATAGAGCTATAGCTCTATAACACAACGTAACGTATGTTCTGATTCTGGGGTTTACATATACTCATCATTACTGTTATAATTGAAACTGAAGAAGATTTCTTTTTTATTGAAAAAACTCAATATAGATTAATTATAAATCCATTTCTAATGATTTTCTTAATATTATTAGAAATAAAAAAATGTAGATTTGAATTTGAATTCAAAAATGGTCATGAATTTAAAGTCAATAGTTAATGGTTCTGGTTTGTACTGGATTCTATATTTTGTGACTCAAAATCTATATATATATTTTTTTTTTTTGGAGTTGAAAAAAAAAGAGAAAATTGGAATCTAGTTTCTATCGTTTTGGCGGCATGGCCGAGTGGTAAGGCGGGGGACTGCAAATCCTTTTTCCCCAGTTCAAATCCGGGTGCCGCCTCAACAACAGACTCTATTATAACAAACGTAGGAAAAGACTCTTGATACTTTCGTTTCGTGAGTCTAAGCCCCGGGCTCTCGAGGTTCTATTCTCTAACCTAAAGTTTTGCCTATCAGATTCAAGGAAAACTTAAAGTAGTGGAGGGAAATCCGTAAATCTTTACTTTCCACTACTAATTTAGTTCCACTTAACTGAGTCTTCCATTAGATTGGATAGGAATGAAATTAATAGTTTTGGAAAGGACCTAAGATACTTTGGATACAGACTCATGAAAGTCTCGTAATGCTCAGACATTCAATCAATATGAAATTAGATGAAGAATTGCCTTTCATTTTACTTCCAAAAATAAAAAATGATAAAAGAAAGAAAAAGTCTTATTCTTTCTACATGTGAGTGAGATTCCTTGGATACTTCAAAAAGTGTCCATTTGCTTGTATTTACATCTTGTCGATTCTACTAGAAATTCTATAATTAAGAATAACTCATTATAAGATAAGTGGATTTTTTGGAGTAGTTCATCAATGGTGACCAAATACCTCTCCCTTTTTTTGACTTTGCACCAGTGATTTCACTATTATTAGTGAACAATAATGGAATAGTTTCTTCATATTCATAGAAATAGGGGACAGAATTCACATGGATATAGTAAGTCTCGCGTGGGCTGCTTTAATGGTAGTTTTTACATTTTCCCTCTCTCTCGTAGTGTGGGGAAGAAGTGGACTCTAGAAGTACTCCTAATTGCGGTAATAATAAAACTCTCCCAACCTGTATCAATTGTTTTAGTTTTCTAGACCGTTCGGCAATTTTTGTAAGATTTTTGTTTAGAAATTGGATTTATGTTTTGTTTTATTGACTCAGTTTCTATTTTTATATCAGAGTTTACACGGTTAACCATTCATGGGGTAACCCCCTTTAGAAATCTGAAGAAGTTTTCATCGAATGGGGATTAAATGGATCAAATAAACAAATGAAATATTAAAAGTATGTACATACATTTAATATTCTATTTAATTTATATTGACATTTATAAAGAAAAAGAGATATATAGGTGGATTCCTTTATATTAAGATATTTCACTTGTATCTTTATACATTACAATAACCATACATAATGGCTAGTATGGTAGAAAGAGATCTCTTTCTACCATACTAGCGGGCCCCTTAGGATACTACTACTGAGTCTAATGCATTCCTTTCATTTAAGACGAGAAATTGAAATCCTTTTTTTTCGTTGATAGTCAAATTGTATTCAAATTAATCATTTTGACTAACCGTTTTTACGTAAATTATAAGCAAAAAAGCAGTAGGAACGAGAATGAAGAGTGCAGTAGCAATAAATGCAAGAATATTTACTTCCATAATTTAATCGTTTATTATTTATTTTTTTTTCTTTGGAATATCTCGGGATTTAATCCCATAGAGATGAGAAATCTTTCGCTTGTAAACTCACTCAGATGAATTTAGATTTCGATGATATCGAATGAAATAAATATCATGAATAACAATATCAGAGCTATAAAATCGATTCATCGTCAAGAATTTAATAGTATAACATAGGAAGATCTTTTATCCACACCGAACACATAATGAGATTCCTGATCCAATCAAAAAATATTGATTTATAATTCGTTTTCCCCGCTTTCTTTTCTACAACCTAGTACTTTACTTTCCTTGTACAATTATCTGATGAAGTATCATAAAAAACCTTTTCTACTTCGATTGTTTACAAAAATAGTTTCTAAAGAACCTTATTAAATAAACAATAGAAATCGAATAGAGAAAACAAGTACGAAGTTCAATTTGAAATTTTCAAAATTTTTTAAGGGTCTATCATCTTTTTGGAAAACAAGGAAAGAGAATGTGACAAAGACGAGTCCCAGTAAAAAAAACTTAAATATTCCAAAAAATAACTAGTTAAATTTTCTTACGCGTTTTTTCTTCGACATCGACTCTAATCTTTAAAAAGAGCATATTCATTAGGGAAGACTCATTTTATCTTTATTTTTTAAATATCCTCTTTCCTTGGGTGGATTCGAACTATTTTCAATTCCTTAACTTCATAGAAAGAAAAGTATATATTAGGTACTCTTAGCAAATGTATTATACGCTATCCTAGTCCATTTTCCTACACGAATTAAGTTGACAAAAAGCGGAAACCCCATACAGTATCTCTTTCTTGAAGTGTTGAATGCTCTCAATAATTATAATTAATTTACAAATTTACATATGTCTCTCTACCATCAATTGGTGCTAGTTAAAATAATGGAAATACCCCTTTCTTTTGCTTGATGAAAAAAGAAAAATAAAACAAAAAGATAAATGAAACCATTTGGATCCCGTTGCCCAGAAACAAAAAGGGGAGTTAATATCTTTTTTTATTGAATCCGCCGGGACTGACGGGGCTCGAACCCGCAGCTTCCGCCTTGACAGGGCGGTGCTCTGACCAATTGAACTACAATCCCATGGAAATCAAGTGGGTAGCTTACATATTCCTTCTTATGATTTCATTTTAATTTGAGATTAAAATTATTGTTTTGTAACAAAGAAAGTCACAAGTGATATATTGATATCTATATGGATATCACTTTAGTGATAGCCTGACGGATTACTGGTAATCTTTGCATTATTATCAAATCGATTGATAATCTATAAATAAAAAAAAAATAGATGATTTTCTCGACTCTGTTCATTAAAGTTTATATTTAAAGGATCCATATTGGGATCCTTAGCAAGATCACGATCGGAATTTTTTATGGAAACAATAAAGTAACTAGACACCAGAAATAAAGAAAAAAGTCAAGTCAAATATACCCCTAAATTTGACCTTTTTTCTTACCCTTCTCTGTCATTTATGCAAAACAAAAAGGGTTATGTAGACAGCGAATTATTGGGCCGAGCTGGATTTGAACCAGCGTAGACATATTGCCAACGAATTTACAGTCCGTCCCCATTAACCGCTCGGGCATCGACCCAGGAAGAATCTATTCTAACTTTATGGATAATCCATGATCAACTTCCTTTCGTAGTACCCTACCCCCAGGGGAAGTCGAATCCCCGCTGCCTCCTTGAAAGAGAGATGTCCTGAACCACTAGACGATGGGGGCATACTTGCTCAACCGCCATCATACTATGATCATAGTATGAGTTGTTTAAAATTGTCAATATAATAAAATCGTATGGCTAGCTTATAAGGTTTTTTCCTTTTTCTATAGAATTCTATATCATTTTTTTATTTTCCATTTGTATTCATAATTCTAATCACAATTCTAGAAAAAAATCAATATATTTTCTTTTTATATTTGAAGTAGAAATATTAAATAAAAAAAAATCGAAAAATCGTCTAGTACAGAATCTTTTCAAGAAGTGATTGGTCTGACATAAAAAAATAGGGTTAAGTTTCGTTTTTTTTACTTTTCTTCATAGATTGCCTCATCTCATTGTTAAGAAATAGTAGTATCCCTATCTAACACTAATCCAAGAAAGTCAGACAGAATCCATCTTCTAATTAGGGAAGAAAGGTGGATTTATAAGTGAAGTTATCGAAAATTTGCTTTTTTTTTTAGAAAATTATTGTTCAGAGGATAATCCGTATCTCTTCATCACATATCAAGATAAAATTTCTTGGGTCTATGTCAAATTGCTGAGTACATGTATAAATCAAATGAATTTCGTTC